GTACCTTCAGTGGTTCCTATCCCTGTCATGTTCCTTGGATTATTTACAAGTGGTATTCAAGCTCTTATTTTTGCAACTTTAGCCGCGGCTTATATAGGTGAATCCATGGAGGGCCGTCATTGAAATAGTCTTTTTTTTTAGCTTAGTGTAAAGCAATGTATGTGCGGCTCAAGATGATTTACTTAAGGAATAGAAATATACAAGACTCTATATACGATAGAAAGCAATAGGAACAAATGATTAAATAAAAAACAGGAGAAACAATTCTCCTTTACAGTTGATTTTATTCAATAATTGACCAAAAGAAAATATTAAATATTAATTTAATTGCATGAACTTAGAGCAATCAAATAATGATAGTTCTATGCAATAATTCGCCCAAATCAATTTGATTTGCTCATTTAGATTGTATTCGGTTGGAATAATTATAAAGAAAACGGAAGACAGAAAAGAATTTACAAAAAACGGGATTCCTAAAAAAATGGATTGATTCTCGAATCCGATTGAATCTAATGGTTTACGTTATGGAAGAAAAACATGTATATGTGATATTAGATATTGACTACTTATATATGAACTAAAGATCTATTTCATTTGCCCTACTACTGTGTGTGGGTTCCAATAGAAGTCCTTTCGTATCGTTGTGGCTGTGAATTGGCTGAATAAAGAGATGAAATCAAGAAAAGATGGAAGAATTGAAATAACAGCTCGGAACTAAGAAATGGCAGAACAAAAGTTCTATGGATTCACAAAAACTCGGTGGATAGAAACGAAAAAAGAGATATCGAAGTAGTTCTGATGATTCAATAATATTATTACTTAAATTCGAAGTTCTTAGTTACTTCGACTGGATAAATCCTATCAATGGAATAATTAAGTCATAATTCATTGGTTGGTTGTATCATTAACCATTTCTTTTTGTTGGTACGAGGAACTTATCATGAATCCACTGATTTCTGCTGCTTCCGTTATTGCTGCTGGATTGGCCGTAGGGCTTGCTTCTATTGGACCTGGAGTTGGTCAAGGGACTGCTGCGGGTCAAGCCGTAGAGGGTATCGCGAGACAGCCCGAGGCAGAGGGAAAAATACGAGGTACTCTATTGCTTAGTCTAGCTTTTATGGAAGCTTTAACGATTTATGGATTGGTTGTAGCATTAGCACTTTTATTTGCGAATCCTTTTGTTTAATTATTTTATAAATAGGAAAAATATGTATTTTTCCTATTTTATGGCCTTGGACTTGTCGTTTGCTTTTTCAAATTAGATCAAGATTTGACTCCTACAATTCTTTATTGGTTGAGAAAACAACCTACGGGAAGGGCTGATTTGCAGATGAGGAATTAGCATACCGACTCGCTTTCATCCTTCCCGTTCGTAGTCCAAGGGAAACTCTTTTTATGAGGTGTTTCAACAATCAAGGGGGTAGTTCATATCGAATATTTTTTAACTCGATTTCAAAAAAAGAATAAATAAAAAAGAGGGGCAAAGTGATAGAAAAAGAACTCTGGTCGATTTTTTAGTCTATCTATAAGAGGAGATTATATGAAAAATGTAACCGATTCTTTCGTTTCTTTGGGCCACTGGCCATCTGCCGGGGGTTTCGGATTTAATACCGATATTTTAGCAACAAATCCAATAAATCTAAGTGTAGTGATTGGTGTATTGATCTTTTTTGGAAAGGGAGTGTGTGTGAGTTGTTTATTTCAAGAATAGGCTGGATCCAATCAGCTGTACCCTTTTCCGTTATAACTAGGAAAGAAAGGTGCATAATCTCGCGAATTACTTCTAAAGAAATTATATGGAAGAACCACAGCATTTCGTGATTAATTGGCAAATCCATTTTGATTCTCTAGCAACCAATCCAATAATGTGGGGCTGTTAAGATGGTTAAAGCAAACCGTTTGAAGTCTAGACGCAGCATGGTACTCTTTCTACCACTATGTTAATATAGAGATGGTTTAAAAATGAATATTTTATCGATATAGAACACTCATCTCGATAAAATAATTTGAACCGCTTAGTCTAAAAAGGGCGTTTTCCCTCTTTTATCCAATGCTGAATCGACGACCTATCCCTTATGTATAAGTAAGAAGAATTTTTTGGATTTGAACTGAAGAAAAAAAAAGAAACAACTTTGCTGACAATTACATATTTTTGATTTTGTCAGAAGAGTCCTCCAAGTATTTTGGTTTTGCATTATTTTTCATTTTTTTTTGACTATGAATAAAGAAGAGAGGATAGGCTCATTACATTCATAAAAAAAAGCTATGAGAATTTACCCTAAGTAATTGAGCGTGAGAGCCAAATGAATCGAAAGATTCATGTTTGGTTCGGGAAGGGATTATGGAAGTTTAAAAATGAACGGAAAGATAATCTACTTTCATTAAGTGATTTATTAGATAATCGAAAACAGAGGATCTTGAATACTATTCGAAATTCAGAAGAACTGCGTGGGGGGGCCATTGAACAGCTGGAAAAAGCCCGGGCCCGCTTACGGAAAGT